GCTAGCGTAGCTTAATTCAAAGCATAACACTGAAGATGTTAAGATGGGTCCTGAGAAACTCCGCATGCACAAAGGCATGGTCCTGACCTTATTATCAGCTTTAACCCGACTTACACATGCAAGTCTCCGCAACCCCGTGAGTATGCCCTCAATCCCCCGCCCGGGGACGAGGAGCGGGCATCAGGCACAAATTTTTAGCCCAAGACGCCTAGCCAAGCCACACCCCCAAGGGAATTCAGCAGTGATAAACATTAAGCCATAAGTGAAAACTTGACTCAGTCAGGGTTTAAGAGGGCCGGTAAAACTCGTGCCAGCCACCGCGGTTAAACGAGAGGCCCTAGTTGATAAAACCACGGCACAAAGGGTGGTTAAGGAAAGCAAAACAATAAAGTCAAATGGCCCTTTGGCCGTCATACGCTTCTAGGTGTCCGAAGCCCAATATACGAAAGTAGCTTTAATAAAGCCCACCTGACCCCACGAAAGCTAAGAAACAAACTGGGATTAGATACCCCACTATGCTTAGCCATAAACCTAGACATTCAACTGTAATTAGACGTCCGCCCGGGTACTACGAGCATTAGCTTGAAACCCAAAGGACCTGACGGTGCCTTAGACCCCCCTAGAGGAGCCTGTTCTAGAACCGATAACCCCCGTTAAACCTCACCACTTCTAGCCATCCCAGCCTATATACCGCCGTCGTCAGCTTACCCTGTGAAGGTAATAAAAGTAAGCAAAATGGGCACAACCCAGAACGTCAGGTCGAGGTGTAGCGTACGAAGTGGGAAGAAATGGGCTACATTTTCTATTATAGAACACTACGAACATGCAACATGAAATAGTGCTTGAAGGAGGATTTAGTAGTAAAAAGGAAACAGAGTGTCCTTTTGAACCCGGCTCTGAGGCGCGTACACACCGCCCGTCACTCTCCCCTGTCAAAACGCAATAAAGATAACTAACACCAAAGCACTGACAAGGGGAGGCAAGTCGTAACATGGTAAGTGTACCGGAAGGTGCACTTGGATTAAACCCAGGGCGTGGCTGAGTAAGTTAAGCATCTCACTTACACCGAGAAGACATCCATGCAAATTGGGTCGCCCTGAGCCAAACAGCTAGCTTAAACACTAATATAACCCAACAATGTTAATAACAAAACATAACACAATAACATAAACTAAACCATTTTTTTACCTAAGTATGGGAGACAGAAAAGGTTAAACCAAAAGCAATAGAAGCAGTACCGCAAGGGAAAGCTGAAAGAGAAGTGAAACAACTCATATAAGCACCAAAAAACAAAGACTAAACCTTGTACCTTTTGCATCATGATTTAGCCAGCATCCCCAAGCAAAGAGACCTTTAGTTTGAAACCCCGAAACCAGGTGAGCTACCCCGAGACAGCCTATTTAAATTTAGGGCTAACCCGTCTCTGTGGCAAAAGAGTGGGAAGAGCTCCGGGTAGAAGTGACAGACCTACCGAACCTGGTGATAGCTGGTTGCCTGAGAAATGGATAGAAGTTCAGCCTCATATACCCCAAATCAAAAATATATTATTAAGATAATATGAGAAATATATGAGAGTTAGTTAAAGGGGGTACAGCCCCTCTAACAAAGGATACAACCTTTACAGGAGGATAAAGATCATAATATATAAAATACACTGTTTTAGTGGGCCTAAAAGCAGCCATCTAAATAGAAAGCGTTAAAGCTCGGACAGAAAAAAGTTTATTATACTGACAAAAAATCTTATTCCCCTAACAATATCAGGCTAACCCATGCCCCCATGGAAGAAATTATGCTAAAATGAGTAACAAGAAGACCTGCTCTTCTCCAGGCACAAGTGTAAACCAGACCGGACCAACCACTGGAAATTAACGAACCCAACCCAAGAGGGTAATGTGGACGACAAAAAAACCAAGAAAACCCCACAATCAAATTAATCGTTAACCCCACACTGGAGTGCCAAATTTAAAGGAAAGACTAAAAGAAAGGGAAGGAACTCGGCAAACACAAGCCTCGCCTGTTTACCAAAAACATCGCCTCCTGCAACTAAATCGAGTATAGGAGGTCCAGCCTGCCCAGTGACTACGGGTTCAACGGCCGCGGTATTTTGACCGTGCAAAGGTAGCGCAATCACTTGTCTTTTAAATAGAGACCTGTATGAATGGCTAAACGAGGGCTTAACTGTCTCCCCTTTCAAGTCAGTGAAATTGATCTATCCGTGCAGAAGCGGATATAAATATACAAGACGAGAAGACCCTTTGGAGCTTAAGGTACAAAATTCAATCACATTAAGCAACTCATTAAAAAGCAAAAAATTAGTGAAAATGAAGTTTTACCTTCGGTTGGGGCGACCACGGAGGAAAAATAAGCCTCCGAGTGGAATGGGTTAAACCCCTAAAACCAAGAGAAACATCTCTAAGCCGCAGAACATCTGACCAAAAATGATCCGGCCACAAAGCCGATCAACGAACCAAGTTACCCTAGGGATAACAGCGCAATCCTCTCCCAGAGTCCATATCGACGAGAGGGTTTACGACCTCGATGTTGGATCAGGACATCCTAATGGTGCAGCCGCTATTAAGGGTTCGTTTGTTCAACGATTAAAGTCCTACGTGATCTGAGTTCAGACCGGAGCAATCCAGGTCAGTTTCTATCTGTAACGCTACTTTTCCTAGTACGAAAGGATCGGAAAAGAGGGGCCTATACTTAAAGCACGCCCCACCCCTAATTAATGAAAACAAATAAATTAAATAAAGGGAGGGCAAAACCCAACCGCCCAAAATAAGGACATACTGGGGTGGCAGAGCATGGTAAATTGCGAAAGGCCTAAGCCCTTTAAACCAGAGGTTCAAATCCTCTTCCCAGTTTATGCTAAACACTCTAATAAATCACCTAATTAATCCTCTGGCCTATATTGTACCCGTCCTGTTAGCAGTAGCTTTCCTAACTTTAGTTGAACGCAAAGTGCTTGGATATATACAACTACGAAAAGGGCCAAACGTAGTAGGACCCTACGGACTACTTCAACCTATCGCCGACGGAGTAAAGCTATTTATTAAAGAACCGGTCCGCCCCTCTACATCCTCTCCTTTTCTATTTTTAGCAACCCCAATTCTAGCATTAACACTTGCAATAACACTATGAGCACCCATACCTATGCCCTACCCTGTAATTGATCTTAACCTTGGGGTCTTATTTATTCTGGCCTTATCAAGCCTCGCAGTATATTCTATTTTGGGTTCAGGATGAGCATCAAATTCAAAATATGCACTAATTGGAGCCTTACGAGCAGTAGCTCAAACCATCTCCTACGAAGTAAGCCTCGGACTAATTCTATTATCAGTAATTATTTTCTCAGGGGGTTATACCTTACAAACATTTAATACAGCTCAAGAAAGCATCTGATTATTAGCCCCTGCTTGACCACTAGCAGCAATATGATATATTTCAACCCTAGCAGAAACAAACCGAACACCATTTGATTTAACAGAAGGAGAATCAGAACTAGTTTCAGGTTTCAATGTAGAATATGCAGGAGGGCCTTTTGCCCTATTCTTCCTGGCTGAATACGCAAACATCCTACTAATAAATACCTTATCAGCCGTACTATTTCTAGGGACATCACACATCCACAATATTCCAGAATTAACTACAATTAGCCTCATGACCAAAGCTGCACTTTTATCAATCGTATTTCTATGAGTACGAGCCTCATATCCACGATTCCGATACGACCAGCTAATACATCTCGTATGAAAAAATTTTCTCCCACTAACACTAGCCCTGGTTTTATGACATATTGCCCTACCAATTGCATTAGCAGGTCTCCCACCACAACTATAAACTAGGAACTGTGCCCGAAGGCTCAGGGACCACTTTGATAGAGTGGCTTATAGGGGTTAAAATCCCCTCAGTTCTTAGAAAGAAGGGGATCGAACCCATGCCCAAGAGATCAAAACTCTTAGTGCTTCCTCTACACCACTTTCTAAGATGGGGTCAGCTAATTAAGCTTTCGGGCCCATACCCCGAACATGACGGTTAAAGTCCCTCCTCCATCAATGAACCCCTATGTACTCGCAATCCTATTATCCAGCCTAGGACTAGGAACTACCCTAACCTTTGCTAGCTCTCACTGATTATTAGCCTGAATAGGACTAGAAATTAATACTTTGGCAATTATTCCTTTAATAGCCCAACATCACCACCCTCGCGCAGTAGAAGCCACCACAAAATATTTTCTTACTCAAGCCACTGCAGCTGCAATAATTATGTTTGCAAGCACAACAAATGCTTGAATTACAGGCGAATGAGATATAAATAATATATCAAATTCCATTGCCAGTACAATAATTATTATTGCCCTAGCACTTAAAATTGGATTAGCACCAATACACTTCTGAATACCAGAAGTAATACAAGGATTAGACCTTTTAACAGGACTTATTTTATCAACCTGACAAAAACTTGCCCCATTTGCCCTAATTATTCAAGTAGCTCAAACCGTGGACCCTCTACTATTAACAACCCTAGGAGTTATATCTACATTAGTAGGAGGGTGGGGTGGTTTAAACCAAACTCAACTACGAAAAATCCTGGCTTACTCTTCAATTGCCCATATGGGGTGAATAATTATTATTCTCCAATATGCCCCCCAACTAACGCTACTTGCCCTAGGAATATATATTTTCATAACATCTGCAGCATTCCTTACCCTAAAAACAGCATCTGCCACAAAAATTAATACTCTCACAATAATTTGATCTAAAAACCCAATTCTTACCACAACAACCGCCCTCGTTCTATTATCATTAGGCGGCCTACCACCACTAACAGGATTTATACCAAAATGATTAATTTTACAAGAACTAGCAAAACAAAACCTACCAATAACTGCCACAATCATAGCCCTAGCTGCTTTATTAAGCCTATATTTTTATCTACGCCTTTGTTACGCAATAACATTAACAATTTCTCCAAACACAACCAACTCAATTACCCCATGACGAACTCAAACAACCCAATCCTCCATACCATTAACCCTATCAACTACAATTGCTCTAGGACTTTTACCAATAACCCCAGCCATCCTAATACTAACCACCTAGGAACTTAGGATAACACCAGACCAAGAGCCTTCAAAGCTCTAAGTAGAAGTGAAAATCTTCTAGTCCCTGATAAGACCTACAAGAGTCTATCTTGCATTTTCTAATTGCAAATCAAATGTTTTTATTAAACTAAGGCCTTTACTAGATGGGAAGGCCTCGATCCTACAAACTCTTAGTTAACAGCTAAGCGCTCAAGCCAGCGAGCATCCATCTACTTTTCCCGCCATAGCCTAGTAAGGCGGGAAAAGCCCCGGCAGATTATTAATCTACGTCTCTGGATTTGCAATCCAACATGTTTCTTCACCACGAGGCTGTGATAAGGAGAGGATTTAAACCTCTGTCTTCGGGGCTACAACCCACCGCCTAAACGCTCGGCTACCCTACCTGTGGCAATTACGCGCTGATTCTTTTCTACAAACCACAAAGACATTGGTACCCTATATCTTGTATTTGGTGCCTGAGCTGGAATAGTGGGAACTGCTTTAAGCCTTCTCATTCGAGCCGAACTAAGCCAACCTGGGTCACTCCTAGGCGATGATCAAATTTATAACGTTATTGTTACTGCCCATGCCTTTGTAATAATTTTCTTTATAGTAATACCAATTCTTATTGGAGGGTTTGGAAACTGACTCGTGCCACTGATAATTGGGGCACCCGACATAGCATTTCCACGAATAAACAATATAAGCTTTTGACTTCTACCTCCCTCATTCCTTCTACTGTTAGCCTCTTCTGGGGTTGAAGCCGGGGCTGGAACAGGATGAACTGTCTACCCCCCACTTGCAGGTAATCTTGCCCACGCAGGAGCATCAGTAGACCTGACAATTTTCTCACTTCACCTAGCCGGTGTTTCATCAATCTTAGGGGCAATTAATTTTATTACCACAACTATTAACATAAAACCCCCAGCCATTTCTCAATACCAAACACCCCTCTTTGTTTGAGCTGTACTTGTGACGGCCGTGCTTCTTCTTCTATCCTTGCCAGTCCTAGCTGCCGGAATTACAATGCTCCTCACAGATCGTAATCTTAATACCACATTCTTTGATCCGGCAGGAGGGGGAGACCCAATTTTATATCAACATTTATTCTGATTCTTTGGACACCCAGAAGTTTATATTCTTATTTTACCAGGATTTGGAATTATTTCACACGTAGTAGCCTACTACGCAGGCAAAAAAGAACCATTTGGCTATATAGGAATGGTCTGAGCCATGATGGCTATTGGCCTTCTGGGCTTTATCGTATGAGCTCATCACATGTTCACTGTCGGAATAGACGTAGATACTCGTGCATATTTTACATCCGCAACAATAATTATTGCCATCCCAACAGGTGTAAAAGTATTTAGCTGATTAGCCACACTACACGGAGGATCCATTAAATGAGAAACACCTATGTTATGAGCCCTGGGATTTATTTTCCTATTTACAGTAGGCGGATTAACAGGAATTGTCTTAGCCAATTCATCACTAGATATTGTCCTTCATGATACATACTATGTAGTTGCGCACTTCCACTATGTACTATCAATAGGGGCCGTATTTGCTATTATGGCAGCTTTCGTCCACTGATTCCCCCTATTCACAGGATTTACTTTAAACGACACTTGAACAAAAATCCACTTCGGAGTGATATTTATTGGTGTTAACCTCACGTTCTTCCCACAACATTTCCTCGGGTTGGCAGGAATACCACGACGATATTCTGACTACCCAGATGCCTACGCCCTATGAAACACAGTATCATCTATTGGATCACTTATTTCCTTAGTAGCAGTAATTATATTCCTATTTATTCTATGAGAAGCCTTCGCCGCAAAACGAGAAGTCTCTTCAGTAGAACTAACCATAACAAACGCAGAATGACTTAACGGCTGCCCCCCTCCATATCACACATTTGAGGAACCAGCATTTGTTCAAGTTCAATCAAACTAACGAGAAAGGGAGGAATTGAACCCCCATATACTGGTTTCAAGCCAGTCACATAACCACTCTGTCACTTTCTTCTAAAGACATTAGTAAAATATGCAAATTACACCACCTTGTCGAGGTGGAATTGCAGGTTAAATCCCTGTATGTCTTAAGCCCAAGGCTTAATGGCACATCCCACACAACTAGGATTCCAAGACGCGGCATCACCCGTTATAGAAGAGCTTCTTCACTTCCACGATCATGCCCTAATAATTGTATTTTTAATTAGCACCTTAGTACTTTATATTATTATTGCAATGGTTTCAACCAAACTAACCAACAAATATATTCTAGACTCCCAAGAAATCGAAATTGTATGAACCATTTTACCAGCTGTAATCCTAGTTTTGATTGCCCTACCATCTCTCCGAATTCTATATCTTATAGACGAAATTAATGATCCCCATCTAACAATTAAAGCCATGGGCCACCAATGATACTGAAGCTACGAATACACAGACTATGAAGACTTGGGCTTTGACTCTTACATAATCCCAACTCAAGACCTAACACCCGGCCAATTCCGACTTCTGGAAACAGACCATCGAATAGTAGTTCCTATAGAATCACCAGTTCGTGTCCTAGTATCTGCTGAAGACGTGCTACACTCCTGAGCCGTCCCATCATTAGGTGTAAAAATAGACGCAGTTCCAGGACGACTAAATCAAGCCGCCTTCATTGCCTCGCGCCCAGGCGTGTTCTACGGACAATGCTCCGAAATCTGCGGAGCAAACCACAGCTTCATACCCATCGTAGTTGAAGCAGTTCCACTAGAACACTTTGAAAGCTGATCATCCTTAATACTAGAAGACGCCTCACTAGAAAGCTAATTACCGGACAAAGCGTTGGCCTTTTAAGCCAAAGTTTGGTGCCTACCGACCACCTCTAGTGAAATGCCCCAACTAAACCCCAACCCCTGATTTGCAATTCTAGTATTCTCATGAATTATTTTCTTAACTGTTATCCCAACTAAAATTTTAAATCATACCACACCAAATGAACCAACCCCAATAAGCGAAGAAAAACACAAAACTGAACCCTGAAACTGACCATGATAGTAAGCTTCTTCGATCAATTCGCAAGTCCATCTTTCTTAGGAATTCCACTCATCGCAATTGCAATCGCACTGCCATGAATACTTTTTCCAACCCCACCACCCCGATGAGTCAACAACCGACTTATTACCGTTCAAACATGATTTATTAACCGATTTACTAATCAATTAATAATACCACTAAATGTGGGAGGACATAAATGAGCACTTCTGCTAGCCTCATTAATAGTATTCCTTATTACCATCAATATATTAGGGCTTCTCCCATACACTTTTACACCAACAACACAACTATCCCTTAATATAGGCTTTGCCGTACCACTATGATTAGCCACAGTTATTATTGGCATACGAAATCAACCAACAATTGCCCTTGGACATCTTCTGCCAGAAGGAACCCCTATCCCTCTAATTCCTGTACTAATTATTATCGAAACAATTAGCCTACTTATTCGACCACTAGCCCTTGGTGTACGACTTACGGCCAATTTAACCGCCGGCCATCTACTAATTCAACTCATTGCTACAGCCGTATTTGTTTTATTACCAATAATACCCACAGTAGCAATCTTAACCGCTACGGTTCTCTTCCTATTGACACTCTTAGAAATTGCCGTAGCAATAATTCAAGCTTATGTATTCGTACTACTTCTGAGCCTCTACCTACAAGAGAACGTCTAATGGCCCACCAAGCACATGCATATCATATGGTTGATCCAAGCCCATGACCACTAACCGGAGCCGTCGGTGCTCTATTAATAACATCCGGCCTAGCAATCTGGTTCCACTTCCACTCAACAACACTAATAACCCTTGGAATAATTCTCCTACTTCTTACAATATTTCAATGATGACGTGACATTATCCGAGAGGGGACCTTCCAAGGTCACCACACACCACCAGTACAAAAAGGGCTGCGTTACGGAATAATCTTATTTATTACTTCAGAAGTATTCTTCTTTCTAGGGTTTTTCTGAGCCTTCTACCACTCAAGCCTGGCACCAACACCAGAACTAGGGGGATGTTGACCTCCAACAGGAATTATTACACTAGATCCTTTCGAAGTTCCACTACTCAATACAGCTGTTCTACTAGCATCTGGGGTAACAGTAACATGAGCTCATCACAGTATTATAGAAGGTGAACGAAAACAAGCCATTCAGTCCCTAGCACTTACAATCTTATTAGGACTATACTTCACTGCCCTTCAAGCCATAGAATATTATGAAGCACCATTCACAATTGCAGATGGTGTATATGGCTCTACATTCTTTGTAGCTACAGGATTCCACGGACTACACGTCATTATCGGATCAACTTTCTTAGCCGTATGTTTTCTCCGTCAAGTCCAATATCACTTTACATCTGAACACCACTTCGGCTTTGAAGCCGCCGCCTGATACTGACACTTCGTTGACGTAGTCTGACTATTCCTCTACGTATCTATCTATTGATGAGGCTCATAATCTTTCTAGTATTAAAGTTAGTACAAATGACTTCCAATCATTTAGTCTTGGTTAAACCCCAGGGAAAGATAATGAACTTAATTATAACTATTATTACTATTACAATAGCCTTGTCCTCTATTCTAGCAATTGTATCTTTCTGACTGCCCCAAATAAACCCAGATGCGGAAAAACTGTCCCCCTACGAGTGCGGATTTGATCCATTAGGCTCTGCCCGATTACCTTTTTCATTACGATTCTTCTTAGTAGCAATTTTATTCCTCCTATTTGACCTAGAAATTGCCCTCCTTCTCCCCCTGCCATGAGGAGATCAACTTCATAACCCTACCGGAACATTTTTCTGAGCCACCACAGTCCTCATCCTATTAACCTTGGGATTAATTTATGAATGAACCCAAGGCGGACTAGAATGAGCAGAATAGGGAGTTAGTCCAAAACAAGACCTCTGATTTCGGCTCAGAAAATTATGGTTTAAGTCCATAACCCCCTTATGACACCAGTACATTTTAGCTTTAGCTCAGCATTTATTTTAGGATTAATAGGACTAGCATTTCATCGCACCCACCTACTCTCCGCACTCCTGTGCTTAGAAGGAATAATACTATCCCTATTTATTGCATTAGCCCTATGAGCTCTACAATTCGAATCAATTAGCTTCTCCGCAGCCCCAATATTACTATTAGCCTTCTCTGCCTGTGAAGCAAGTACAGGCCTCGCACTCCTAGTAGCAACAGCTCGCACTCACGGAACCGACCGCCTACAAAACCTTAACCTCCTACAATGCTAAAAGTATTAATCCCTACTATTATATTATTCCCAACAATTTGATTAACCTCCCCTAAATGGCTATGAACAACTACAACCGCCCAAAGCCTCCTAATTGCCCTTATTAGCCTCACATGATTAAAATGAACATCAGAAACCGGATGAACCACATCTAACTTTTACCTCGCCACAGACCCCTTATCGACCCCTCTCTTAGTTTTAACATGTTGACTTCTCCCATTAATAATTTTAGCCAGTCAAAATCATATTAATCCCGAACCCATCAGCCGCCAACGCCTATATATTACACTTCTTACTTCTTTACAAACTTTCCTGATTATAGCATTCGGCGCCACAGAAATTATTATATTCTACATTATATTTGAAGCCACACTAATCCCAACCCTTATCATTATTACCCGCTGAGGAAACCAAACTGAACGCCTTAACGCAGGAACTTATTTCTTATTTTATACATTAGCAGGCTCTTTACCATTATTAGTTGCCTTACTTCTCCTTCAACAGTCTACAGGAACCCTCTCCATACTAGTAATTCAATATTCCCAACCCATACTTCTAGACTCCTGAGGCCACAAAATCTGATGAACTGGCTGTTTAATTGCATTCCTCGTAAAAATACCCCTATATGGAGTACATCTGTGATTACCAAAAGCGCACGTTGAAGCTCCAGTTGCAGGATCTATAGTACTAGCAGCAGTTTTACTAAAATTAGGGGGGTATGGAATAATACGAATAATGATTATACTAGACCCACTATCTAAAGAACTCGTATACCCATTTATCATTTTAGCACTATGAGGCATTATTATGACAGGATCAATTTGCCTACGACAAACAGACCTTAAATCATTAATCGCTTACTCATCTGTAAGTCATATAGGATTAGTAGCAGGTGGAATTTTAATCCAAACTCCCTGAGGATTCTCTGGGGCAATTATCCTGATAATTGCCCACGGATTAGTATCTTCAATACTATTCTGTCTGGCCAACACAGCCTATGAACGAACTCACAGCCGAACCATAATTCTTGCCCGAGGCCTACAAATAATTTTTCCACTAACAGCAGTATGATGATTCATTGCTAATCTGGCCAATTTAGCACTACCCCCGTTACCCAACCTAATAGGAGAACTAATAATTATTACTACACTCTTCAACTGATCACCATGAACCATTGCACTTACAGGCATAGGGACACTAATTACAGCAGGCTATTCCCTATATATATTCCTAATATCTCAACGGGGCCCAACACCAAACCACATCACAAAACTCCCACCCTTTCACACCCGAGAACATTTACTCATAGCCCTTCATTTAATCCCAGTAATTCTCCTCGTAACAAAACCAGAACTTATATGAGGCTGATGCTACTAGTAAGTATAGTTTAACAAAAATATTAGATTGTGATTCTAAAGACAGGAGTTAAAATCTCCTTACTAACCAAGGAAGGACAGAAATCAGTAAGTACTGCTAATCCTTATGCACCGCGGTTAAAATCCGCGGCTTCCTCACGCTTCTGAAGGATAACAGCTCATCCATTGGTCTTAGGAACCAAAAACTCTTGGTGCAAATCCAAGTGGAAGCTATGAATCCAACAACCTTAATTATATCATCTTCACTTATTCTTGTTCTTACAATCCTTATGTACCCACTACTAACAACATTAAACCCAAAACCACAAAAACCAGAATGAGCAAGTACACATGTTAAAACCGCCGTCAGCACTTCATTCTTTATTAGCCTTCTCCCACTCATAATCTTTCTAGACCAAGGAATAGAAAGCATCACCACAAATTGACACTGAATAAACACACACATATTTGACACAAACATTAGCTTCAAATTCGACCACTACTCACTCATCTTCACCCCTATTGCCCTATACGTCACCTGATCTATTCTAGAGTTCGCATTATGATATATACACTCTGACCCTAATATAAACCGATTTTTCAAATATTTACTCCTATTCTTAGTGGCTATAATTACCCTAGTTACAGCCAACAATATATTTCAACTTTTTATCGGCTGAGAAGGAGTTGGCATTATATCATTTTTACTAATTGGGTGATGATATGGACGAGCAGACGCTAATACAGCAGCCCTTCAGGCCGTTATTTATAACCGAGTAGGGGATATCGGACTAATTCTAAGCATAGCATGATTTGCAATAAATCTCAACTCCTGAGAAATTCAACAAATCTTCTTCCTCTCAAAAAACTTTGATATGACAATCCCCCTAATTGGGTTAATCCTTGCAGCAACAGGAAAATCGGCCCAATTCGGCCTACATCCTTGACTACCTTCTGCCATGGAGGGCCCTACCCCAGTATCTGCCCTACTCCACTCTAGCACTATAGTTGTAGCAGGAATTTTCCTACTTATTCGACTCCACCCCCTCATAGAAAACAACAAACTGGCACTAACAATTTGCCTCTGCCTAGGAGCACTCACCACCCTATTTACAGCCACCTGTGCCCTAACCCAAAACGATATTAAAAAAATTGTAGCTTTCTCAACATCAAGTCAACTGGGGTTAATAATAGTCACAATTGGACTAAATCAACCACAACTAGCATTCCTCCACATTTGTACACACGCATTTTTTAAAGCTATGCTATTTTTGTGTTCTGGGTCAATCATCCACAGCCTAAACGATGAACAAGACATCCGAAAAATGGGAGGCCTCCACAACCTAATACCTGCCACCTCAACTTATCTTACAATTGGCAGCCTAGCACTAACAGGAACCCCGTTCCTAGCCGGGTTTTTTTCAAAAGATGCCATCATTGAAGCCTTAAACACCTCTTATCTCAACGCCTGAGCCCTAATCCTAACACTAATCGCTACATCATTTACCGCAGTATATAGCTTCCGAGTAGTATTTTTTGTAACTATAGGTTCTCCTCGATTTCTGCCACTATCCCCAATTAACGAAAATAATCCACAAGTAATTAACCCCATCAAACGACTCGCCTGAGGAAGCATCATTGCAGGACTTATTATTACATCCAACTTCCTACCCTCAAAAACACCAATTATAACAATACCAACTATCCTAAAACTTGCAGCCCTAATAGTAACTATCATCGGACTCTTAGTGGCCATAGAACTTACCGCCCTAACCAATAAACAAGTCAAAATTTCTCCTACAATCCCGACACACCATTTCTCAAATATATTAGGATATTTCCCCACAATAATTCACCGATTACCCCCTAAGCTCAACCTATTATTAGGACAATCAGTCGCCACTAAACTGGACCAAACATGACTTGAAATTACAGGACCAAAAGGACTAGCACTAACCCAAACACTAATATCAAAAATCACCAGTGATATCCAACGAGGCATAATCAAAACTTACCTAACCATTTTTCTCCTAACCCTAACCCTAGCCATCCTTTTAACACTGATTTAGACAGCTCGAAGAGTGCCACGACTTAGACCCCGAGTGAGCTCTAATACTACAAGCAGAGTTAAAAGTAAAACCCAAGCACAAATAACTAGTATTGCCCCACCAAAAGAATATATAATAGCCACACCACTAACATCCCCACGCAACATAGAAAATTCCTTCAACCCATCAATAACTACTCAAGAACCCTCATATCACCCCCCTCAAAATAACCCAGCCACCAAAACAACTCCTAATAAATATACCAACACATAACCCACCACAGAACGACTTCCCCAAGCTTCTGGAAAAGGCTCAGCAGCTAAAGCCGCTGAATAAGCAAACACTACAAGCATCCCCCCCAAATAAATTAAAAAAAGCACCAAAGACAGAAAAGAACCCCCGTAACCAACTAAAATCCCACATCCAACCCCCGCTGCCACTACTAAACCCAAAGCGGCAAAATAAGGTGTAGGATTAGAAGCAACAGCAATTAAACCCACAACCAAAGCTACCAGTAATAAAAACATAAAATAGGTCATAATTCTTGCTCGGACTTTAACCGAGACCAATGACTTGAAGAACCACCGTTGTAGTTCAACTACAAGAACTAATGGCAAGCCTACGAAAAACTCACCCACTAATAAAAATCGCCAACGACGCATTAGTCGACCTCCCAACACCATCTAATATTTCCGCATGATGAAACTTCGGATCTCTCCTAGGATTATGTTTAATTACTCAAATCCTAACCGGACTATTTTTAGCAATACACTACACCTCCGATATCTCAACCGCATTCTCATCAGTAGTCCACATCTGCCGAGACGTAAACTACGGCTGACTTATCCGAAATCTGCACGCCAACGGAGCCTCATTCTTCTTCATCTGTATTTATATACACATTGCCCGAGGCCTATATTATGGTTCCTACCTATATAAAGAAACCTGAAACATTGGAGTCATTCTCTTACTACTAGTTATAATAACAGCCTTCGTCGGCTATGTTCTTCCATGAGGACAAATATCCTTTTGAGGAGCCACAGTTATTACAAACTTATTATCAGCTGTCCCCTACATAGGAGACATACTTGTCCAATGAATTTGAGGCGGCTTTTCAGTAGATAACGCAACACTAACACGATTCTTCGCATTCCACTTCCTACTACCATTCGTCATCGCCGCCGCAACCCTCCTACATCTGCTATTTCTACACGAAACAGGATCAAACAACCCAGCCGGGTTAAACTCCGACGCAGACAAAATCTCCTTCCACCCATATTTTTCATACAAAGACCTTCTAGGATTTGTTATGATACTATTAGCCCTCACATCATTAGCACTATTCTCTCCAAATCTTTTAGGAGACCCAGAAAACTTCACCCCAGCAAATCCTCTGGTCACTCCACCACACATTAAGCCAGAATGATATTTCCTATTTGCCTACGCCATTCTACGATCAATTCCAAATAAACTAGGAGGGGTTCTTGCACTATTATTCTCCATCCTAGTGCTTATAGTAGTACCAATTCTACACACCTCGAAACAACGAGGACTAACATTCCGCCCAATCACTCAGTTCCTATTCTGAACCTTAGTGGCAGATATAATCATTTTGACATGAATTGGAGGTATACCTGTAGAACACCCATATATTATTATTGGACAAATCGCATCCGTATTATATTTCGCATTATTCCTAATTCTCACACCACTAGCAGGATGACTTGAAAATAAAGCACTAAAATGAGCTTGCCCTAGTAGCTTAGTCTAAAAGCATCGGTCTTGTAATCCGAAGATCGGAGGTTAAATTCCCCCCTAGCGCCCAGAAAAGAGAGATTTTAACTCCCACCCCTGGCTCCCAAAGCCAGAATTCTAAATTAAACTATCTTCTGATAGTAACCTATATGGTTTAGTACATATATATGCATTATATTACATAATGCATTAGTACTTATATATGTATTATCACCATTCATTTATATTAACCATAAAGCAAGTACTAACGTTCTAAACGTACATAAACCAAAATATTAAAATTCAAAAATAATTTATTTTAACCTGGAAAATAGATTTTTCCCCTATAATTGGTTCTCAAATTTTTCCTTGAAATAAACAACTATAATTTAACTAGACTATATTAATGTAGTAAGAGACCACCAACTGGTTTATATTAAGGCATCCTATTCATGATAGAATCAGGGACAAAAATTGTGGGGGTTGCACAAGTGAACTATTCCTGGCATCTGGTTCCTATTTCAGGGACATAACTGTAAAATTCCACCCTCGGATAATTATATCTGGCATCTGATTAATGATATGAGTACATACTCCTCGTTACCCAACATGCCGAGCGTTCTTTTATATGCATAGGGGTTCTCCTTTTTGGTTACCTTTCATCTTGCATCTCAGAGTGTAAACACAAACCATATATTAAGGTTGAACATTTCCTTGCTCGAGTTGAAGTAGGTTAAACATTGAAAGACATAACTTAAGAATTACATATTTATATCTCAAGTGCATAACATATACATTCCTTCTTCAACTTACCCCTATATATATGCCCCCCTTCTTCGGTTTCTACGCGACAAACCCCCCTACCCCCTACGCTCAGCAAATCCTGTTATTCCTTGTCAAACCCCGAAACCAAGGAAGGTTCGAGAACGTATAAGCTAACAAGTTGAAATATGGGCTAGCTATCCGCGTTATATATATATATATACATACACATTGCACCAATTTATTACAAAAATTACCCCAAATATTAGCCTAAAAACTTCTACTTAATTTATAAGGCATTAACTCAATGCTAAAAAATCGAATATAAAATAAC